GCAAGCGTAGCTTAAATCAAAAGCTTAATACTGAAGATGTTAGGATGGGCTCTAGAATGCCCCGCGAGCACAAAGGCTTAGTCCTGGCTTTACTGTCGGCCCTAGCTTAATTTACACATGCAAGTATCCGCACCCCCGTGAGAATGCCCTGTAGTTTCCCGCCCGGAGACTGGGAGCCGGTATCAGGCACATCTACTAGCCCATGACACCTAGCCAAGCCACGCCCTCAAGGGTATTCAGCAGTGATAGACTTTTAGCCATAAGTGAAAACTTGACTTAGTTAAAGCTAAGAGGGCCGGTAAACCTCGTGCCAGCCACCGCGGTTAGACGAGAGGCCCAAGTTGACAGCCCCGGCGTAAAGAGTGGTTAAGGAATGACCTAAACTAAAGCCGAACATTTTCAGCGCTGTTATACGCCTTCGAAAACAAGAAGCTCAACTACGAAAGTGGCTTTACACACCCCGAACCCACGAAAGCTATGGCACAAACTGGGATTAGATACCCCACTATGCTTAGCCCTAAACACTGATAGCCTTATACATCTGCTATCCGCCTGGTAATTACGAGCATCAGCTTAAAACCCAAAGGACTTGGCGGTGCTTTAGACCCACCTAGAGGAGCCTGTCCTAGAACCGATAATCCCCGTTAAACCTCACCTTTCCTTGTTTATTCCGTCTATATACCGCCGTCGTCAGCTTACCCCCTGAAGGACCTATCGTAAGCAAAATTGGCACAGCCCAGAACGTCAGGTCGAGGTGTAGCGTATGGAAAGGGAAGAGATGGGCTACATTCCCTAATAAAGCGAATACGAACGATGTTTCTGAAACGATCATACTGAAGGAGGATTTAGCAGTAAGCAGAAAACAAAGTGTTCTGCTGAAGCCGGCCCTGAAGCGCGCACATACCGCCCGTCACTCTCCCCAAAACCCCAAAATAACCTTAACTAAAACAAGAGAATCCAGAAGGGGAGGCAAGTCGTAACATGGTAAGTGTACCGGAAGGTGTACTTGGTCAAACCAGGGTGTAGCTAAGATAGTAAAGCGTCTCCCTTACACTGAGAAGCCATCCGTGCAATTCGGATTACCCTGACGCCAAGTAGCTAGCCCCCTCATTCAGAAATAACAATTCATAATAAATAAACCCAAAAAAACTAAAATTTTATTAAACAAATCATTTTTCCCCCTTAGTATGGGCGACAGAAAAGGGACTAGGCGCGATAGAGAAAGTACCGCAAGGGAACGCTGAAAGAGAAGTGAAATAAACCAGTAAAGCCTAAAGAAGCAGAGATTAAAACTCGTACCTTTTGCATCATGATCTAGTTAGTAAAGCCCAAGCAAAGAGTACTTTAGTTTGATACCCCGAAACTAAGTGAGCTACTCCAAGGCAGCCTATTAATAGGGCACACCCGTCTCTGTAGCAAAAGAGTGGGAAGACCTTTGAGTAGTGGTGATAGACCTATACGAACTTAGTAATAGCTGGTTGCCTGAGAAATGGATAGGAGTTCAGCCTTTCGGCTTCTTTCTTGAATAAACCTCTCCACATGAGAGACCCCCGAACATTAGAAGAAACCGTAAGAGTTATTCAAAGGAGGTACAGCTCCTTTGAGATAAGACACAACTTTTCCAGGCGGATAAAGATCATAATAACTAAGGGTAAGATGTCCGGGTGGGCCTAAAAGCAGCCATCCTAGTAGAAAGCGTTAAAGCTCAGACAAATCCCTACCCCCCCCCCCCAATCCTGATAATTTTATCTCAGTCCCCTAATTCTACCAGGCCGTCCCATGCATCCATGGGAGTGATAATGCTAGAATGAGTAATAAGAGGGCCTTTGCCCCTCTCCTTGCACACGTGTACATCGGAACAGACTACCTGCCGAACATTAACGGCCCCAAACCAAGAGGGCATTGAATAACAGACCAAACGACTAGAAGAACATTCAACTAGAGACCGTTGACCCTACACAGGTGTGCCTACAAGGAAAGACTAAAAGGAAAAGAAGGAATTCGGCAAACACATAAAGCCTCGCCTGTTTACCAAAAACATCGCCTCTTGCAAATTAAACAAATAAGAGGTCCCGCCTGCCCTGTGACTATATGTTTAACGGCCGCGGTATTTTAACCGCGCGAAGGTAGCGCAATCACTTGTCTTTTAAATGGGGACCTGTATGAATGGCATAACGAGGGCTTAACTGTCTCCTTTTTCGAGTCAATGAAATTGATCTTTCCGTGCAGAAGCGGGAATAAAACCATAAGACGAGAAGACCCTATGGAGCTTTAGACACCAAGACAGATCATATTTAAGTCACTCACTTCTTAATAAAGAACTAAACCGATGAAACCTGTCCTAATGTCTTAGGTTGGGGCGACCCCGGGGAACAAGAACCCCCCACGTGGACTGGGAGGACCTCCCCCTTTTCTTTCATCCTCCTAAAACTAAGAGCCCCCGCTCTAATAATCAGAATTTCTGGCCAATAATGATCCGGCACTGCCGATCAACGGACCAAGTTACCCTAGGGATAACAGCGCAATCCCCTTTCAGAGCCCATATCGACAAGGGGGTTTACGACCTCGATGTTGGATCAGGACATCCTAATGGTGCAGCCGCTATTAAGGGTTCGTTTGTTCAACGATTAAAGTCCTACGTGATCTGAGTTCAGACCGGAGTAATCCAGGTCAGTTTCTATCTATGACATGATCTTTTCTAGTACGAAAGGACCGAAAAGAAGGGGCCTATGCTTTAAGTAAGCCCCACCCTTACCTAATGAAGACAACTAAAATAGGCAAAGGGGCATACATAAGTGCCGAAGAAAACGGCATGCTAAGGTGGCAGAGCCCGGTAACTGCAAAAGACCTAAGCCCTTTCTACAGAGGTTCAAGTCCTCTCCTTAGCTATGATATCTACGCTCCTTACCCATATTGTAAACCCCTTAGCCTTCATCGTACCCGTATTGCTAGCTGTAGCTTTTCTGACACTAATTGAACGAAAAGTTCTCGGTTATATACAACTACGTAAGGGGCCAAATATTGTAGGACCATACGGCCTTCTTCAACCCATTGCCGATGGAGTAAAACTATTCATTAAAGAACCCGTACGCCCCTCTACTTCGTCCCCTGTTTTATTTCTAATAATACCTATACTGGCCCTTACACTAGCATTAGTCCTGTGGGCCCCCCTACCCATACCTTACCCAGTGGTTGATCTAAACCTAGGGGTTCTTTTTATTCTGGCTCTTTCTAGCCTTGCGGTTTATTCGATTTTAGGCTCAGGCTGAGCCTCCAACTCAAAATATGCCCTCATTGGGGCCCTACGGGCCGTAGCACAAACTATTTCATATGAGGTAAGCCTCGGCCTTATCCTCCTCAGTATTATTATCTTTTCTGGAGGCTTTACACTTCAGACTTTCAATACTGCTCAAGAAAGCATTTGATTAATTGTTCCCGCCTGACCTCTCGCCGCAATGTGGTATATTTCAACCCTAGCAGAGACGAACCGGGCCCCCTTTGATTTAACTGAAGGAGAATCGGAGCTGGTCTCCGGCTTTAATGTAGAATATGCAGGAGGCCCCTTTGCCTTGTTTTTCCTGGCCGAGTACGCCAATATTTTGTTAATAAACACGCTCTCCGCAACACTATTCGTAGGTGCCTCCCATATCCCAACCCTCCCAGAACTGACAACAGTTAACCTAATGACCAAGGCAGCCCTCCTGTCCATAGTGTTTTTATGGGTTCGAGCCTCCTACCCCCGGTTTCGATATGATCAGCTAATACATCTTATTTGAAAGAACTTTCTTCCCTTAACACTAGCCCTGGTCATTTGACACCTTGCCCTTCCCACTGCATTTGCAGGGCTCCCCCCTCAATCGTAGCCCCGGAGTTGTGCCTGAAGCAAAGGACCACTTTGATAGAGTGAATTATGAGGGTTAAAGTCCCTCCGACTCCTATAGGAAGAAGGGGTTCGAACCCTACCTTGAAAGCTCAAAACTTACAGTGCTCCCTTGACACCACTTCCTAGTAAAGTAAGCTAAATATAAGCTCCTGGGCCCATACCCCAAACATGTAGGTTAAAGCCCTGCCTTTACTAATGAATCCTTACGTTCTAGCCACTCTATTATTGGGGTTGGGCCTAGGAACCACAATCACATTTGCAAGCTCACACTGGTTTTTTGCATGAATAGGCCTCGAAATTAATACCCTCGCTATTATTCCCCTAATAGCACAACACCACCATCCACGAGCAGTTGAAGCAACCACTAAATATTTTCTTACACAGGCCACCGCAGCTGCAATACTACTCTTTGCTAGCACTACAAATGCTTGACTAACAGGGCAGTGGGCTATTCAACAGACATCTCACCCCCTGCCTATTACCTTGGTAACAATTGCCCTAGCACTAAAAATTGGCCTTGCCCCAGTTCATGCGTGACTTCCTGAAGTTCTTCAAGGACTAGATCTGACCACGGGCCTTATTCTTTCCACCTGACAAAAACTCGCCCCCTTTGCCCTTCTCCTACAAGTTCAGCCAGCCAATTCAACCATCTTAATTATTTTAGGCCTTACGTCAACCCTCGTTGGGGGTTGAGGAGGTTTAAACCAAACCCAGCTACGCAAAATTCTTGCCTACTCCTCAATTGCCCACCTTGGCTGAATGATTTTAATCCTACAATTTTCCCCTTCCCTCACCCTGTTAACCCTTACTATATATTTGTTAATGACCTCTTCAATATTTCTGGTCTTTAAACTTAATAAGGCCACAGACATCAATACTCTCGCCACCTCATGAGCGAAGGCCCCTACACTTACGGCCCTTACACCCCTTGTTCTTCTATCCCTGGGAGGCCTCCCCCCTCTAACAGGATTTATGCCAAAATGACTTATTTTACAAGAATTATCAAAGCAAGGGCTTGCTACTACCGCCACACTAGCTGCAATATCTGCCCTCCTTAGCCTATATTTTTATCTACGATTATCATATGCAATTACACTCACCATATCCCCTAATAACTTAAATGGTGTGACCCCATGACGCTTAACCTCCCCGCAACTTACCCTCCCCCTGGCAATTTCAACAATAGGAGCCCTATTCTTACTCCCCCTTACCCCTGCAATAACTGCATTGTTAGCCCTTTAAGGGACTTAGGATAGCACTAGACCAAGGGCCTTCAAAGCCCTAAGCGGGAGTTAAAATCCTCCCAGTCCCTGATAAGACTTGCGGGGGATTATCCCACATCTCCTGCATGCAAAACAGACGATTTAATTAAGCTAAAGCCTTACTAGACAGGCAGGCCTCTATCCTACAAACTCTTAGTTAACAGCTAAGCGCTCAAATCAGCGAGCATCCATCTACCTTTCCCCGCCCGCCTAAAAAAAGGGCGGGGAAAGCCCCGGGAAACGCTAGTCTCCCACTTCAGATTTGCAATCTGCTATGTAAACACCTCGGGGCTTGATAAGAAGAGGACTCGAACCTCTGTACATGGGACTACAATCCACCGCTTAAAAACTCAGCCATCTTACCTGTGGCAATCACACGTTGATTTTTCTCAACCAATCACAAAGACATTGGCACCCTCTATCTAGTATTTGGTGCCTGAGCTGGAATAGTGGGGACGGCCCTCAGCCTACTAATTCGAGCAGAACTAAGCCAACCCGGTGCCCTACTGGGGGACGATCAAATTTATAATGTAATCGTAACAGCCCACGCATTCGTAATAATCTTTTTTATGGTTATGCCAATCATAATTGGGGGTTTCGGAAACTGGCTAATCCCACTAATAATTGGGGCCCCTGACATAGCCTTCCCTCGTATAAATAATATAAGCTTCTGACTTCTTCCCCCATCTTTTCTTCTACTTCTAGCCTCCTCGGGAGTAGAAGCAGGGGCAGGAACCGGTTGAACCGTCTATCCCCCTCTGTCAGGGAATTTAGCCCACGCCGGAGCTTCCGTGGACCTTACAATTTTCTCCTTACATTTAGCAGGTATTTCCTCAATTTTAGGGGCTATCAATTTTATTACAACCATTATCAATATGAAGCCCCCCGCTATTTCGCAATATCAAACCCCTTTATTTGTTTGAGCAGTACTAATTACAGCTGTACTCCTTCTGCTGTCGCTCCCCGTTCTTGCTGCTGGTATTACAATGCTCCTTACGGATCGAAACCTTAATACTACTTTCTTTGACCCCGCAGGTGGGGGTGACCCAATCCTATATCAACACCTCTTCTGATTCTTTGGACACCCGGAAGTATATATTCTAATTCTTCCAGGTTTCGGAATAGTTTCACACATCGTTGCCTATTATTCAGGTAAAAAAGAGCCTTTCGGTTATATGGGTATGGTGTGAGCTATAATGGCGATTGGTCTCCTAGGCTTTATTGTCTGAGCCCACCATATGTTTACCGTTGGTATGGATGTAGACACCCGGGCCTACTTCACATCTGCTACAATAATTATCGCAATTCCCACTGGAGTAAAAGTCTTTAGCTGACTTGCAACCCTTCACGGAGGCGCCATTAAATGAGAAACGCCCCTTTTATGAGCCCTTGGGTTTATTTTCCTATTTACAGTGGGGGGCCTAACTGGTATTGTATTAGCCAACTCATCCCTAGATATTGTTTTACACGACACATATTATGTGGTGGCCCATTTCCATTATGTTCTTTCAATAGGGGCCGTATTTGCCATTATGGGAGCCTTCGTACACTGATTCCCGCTATTCTCAGGTTATACCCTTCACGGCACTTGAACAAAAATCCACTTTGCAATTATATTTGTAGGTGTTAACCTTACATTTTTCCCTCAGCATTTTTTAGGTCTAGCAGGTATACCCCGACGATACTCTGATTATCCAGATGCCTATACTTTATGAAACACCGTGTCCTCTATTGGGTCATTAATCTCCCTTGTAGCAGTAATTATATTCCTATTTATTATTTGAGAAGCATTTGCTGCCAAACGTGAAGTAATAATAGTTGAACTCACCACAACTAACGTAGAGTGACTACATGGCTGCCCTCCTCCTTATCATACATTTGAGGAGCCTGCTTATGTCCGAACGCAATTAAATTAACGAGAAAGGGAGGAGTCGAACCCCCATAAATTGGTTTCAAGCCAACCACATAACCACTCTGTCACTTCCTTTATGAGACACTAGTAAAATATTAAATTACACTGCTTTGTCAAGGCAGAATTGGGGGTTAAATCCCCCCGCGTCTCGCAAACTAATGGCACATCCACTACAATTAGGCTTTCAAGATGCAGCTTCACCTGTAATAGAAGAACTTCTTCATTTTCATGACCACGCCCTAATAATTGTATTCTTAATTAGTACATTAGTACTTTATATTATTGTGGCTATAGTCTCCACTAAATTAACTAACAAATATCTCCTGGACTCACAAGAAATCGAGATCATTTGAACTATTCTCCCGGCCGCAATCCTAATCTTGATTGCCCTTCCTTCACTTCGAATCCTTTATATAATGGATGAAGTAAATAACCCCCACCTAACAATTAAAGCCATAGGGCACCAATGATACTGAAGCTACGAGTATACAGACTTTGAAGAATTAGGATTTGACTCGTATATAATTCCCACACAAGACCTGACCCCCGGTCAATTTCGTCTTTTAGAAGCTGACCACCGAATAGTAATTCCAGTAGAGTCCCCAGTTCGAATATTAATCTCTGCTGAAGATGTTCTTCACTCTTGAGCAGTTCCAGCCTTAGGTGTAAAAATAGATGCAGTTCCAGGACGCCTAAACCAAGCAGCCTTCTCCGCCTCCCACCCAGGCATCTTTTATGGACAATGCTCGGAAATTTGCGGAGCAAACCACAGTTTTATACCCATCGTAGTTGAAGCCGTACCTCTAACCCACTTTGAAAGCTGATCATCCCTAATACTTCAAGATTCCTCGCTAAGAAGCTAAACAGGGCATAGCGTTAGCCTTTTAAGCTAAAGATTGGTGACCCCCAACCACCCTTAGCGATCATGCCTCAACTTAACCCGGCACCCTGATTTATAATCTTAATCCTCACCTGGATTATCTTACTAGTAATGATAACACCTAAAGTACTCGCCCACCTTTCCCCAAATAACCCTTCCCCTTCAGCCACAGAAAAAGCTAAAACAGAACCTTGACATTGAACATGGCACTAAATCTTTTTGATCAGTTTTTAAGCCCAGTTTATCTAGGAATACCTTTAATTGCTATTGCCCTAATTATACCTTGAATTATTTTCCCAACTCCACCCACTCGATGATTAAATAACCGGCTGCTAGCAGTCCAAAACTGATTTATTAATCAGTTCACTGCCCAACTCTTTTTACCGCTAAATCCCGGGGCTTATAAGTGAGCTATAATATTTACATCCTTAATGTTACTTTTAATTTCCCTAAATATACTAGGACTTCTACCATACACCTTCACCCCTACTACACAATTGTCACTTAATATAGGCCTTGCAGTCCCCCTTTGACTAGCCACCGTAATTATTGGTATACGAAATCAACCAACCGTAGCCCTAGGACATCTTCTCCCAGAAGGAACCCCTGTGCCTCTTATCCCAGCGCTTATTGTGATTGAGACTATTAGTCTTTTTATTCGACCCTTAGCACTAGGGGTGCGACTAACGGCTAATTTAACAGCTGGTCACCTTTTAATTCAATTAATCGCAACAGCTGTTTTTGTACTCTTACCTCTAATGCCAGCTGTAGCCTTCCTGACAGCCGTTTTACTATTATTGCTAACCTTACTAGAAGTGGCCGTGGCCGTTATCCAAGCTTATGTCTTCGTACTTCTACTAAGCCTATATCTTCAAGAAAACGTTTAATGGCCCACCAAGCACACGCATACCATATAGTTGACCCCAGCCCTTGACCTCTGACAGGCGCAATCGCCGCCCTTTTAATAACATCAGGACTTGCCATTTGATTCCATTTTCACTCCACAATTCTAATAGTACTAGGTACCACACTTCTTCTCCTCACTATATACCAATGATGGCGAGATATTATTCGAGAAAGTACATTCCAAGGGCACCACACACCGCCTGTTCAAAAAGGCCTCCGATATGGTATAATTTTATTTATTACCTCTGAAGTTTTCTTCTTTTTAGGGTTTTTCTGAGCTTTCTACCATGCAAGTCTAGCCCCTACCCCTGAATTGGGAGGCTGCTGGCCCCCAACAGGAATTCTAACCTTAGACCCATTTGAAGTTCCGCTTCTCAATACAGCCGTTTTACTGGCCTCAGGGGTTACAGTGACCTGGGCCCATCATAGCATTATAGAAGGTAACCGAAAACAAGCGATTCACTCGTTAGGTTTAACAATTTTTCTTGGCTTCTACTTCACCTTCCTTCAAGCCATGGAATACTACGAGGCCCCCTTTACAATTGCAGATGGTGTTTACGGCTCCACATTCTTTGTAGCAACCGGTTTCCACGGACTTCATGTTATTATTGGTTCCACATTCTTAGCTGTCTGCCTACTGCGTCAAGTCCAATACCATTTCACATCTGACCATCACTTTGGGTTTGAAGCAGCCGCCTGATACTGACATTTTGTAGATGTCGTCTGACTATTCCTTTATATCTCTATCTACTGATGAGGATCCTATCTTTCTAGTATTAAGTTCTAGTATAAGTGACTTCCAATCACCCGGTCTTGGTTAAAGTCCAAGGAAAGATAATGAACTTACTTTCAACAGTAATAATTATTGCTATTGCACTTTCCATCATTCTTGCCATTGTTTCCTTCTGACTTCCACAAATGAACCCAGACCACGAAAAGCTTTCACCCTACGAATGTGGATTTGACCCCCTGGGAAGCGCTCGACTGCCTTTTTCCCTTCGATTTTTTCTTGTCGCTATTCTTTTCCTCCTTTTTGATTTAGAAATTGCCCTTCTCTTGCCATTACCTTGGGGTGATCAATTAGTCTCTCCATTAACAACATTCCTCTGAGCCACCGCCATTCTTACCCTACTCACACTAGGTCTAATTTATGAATGAATTCAGGGCGGCTTAGACTGAGCCGAATAGGTAATTAGTTTAATTAAAACATTTGATTTCGGCTCAAAAACCTGTGGTTAAAGTCCGCAATAACCTAGTGTCCCTCGTCCACTTTATTTTCTCATCAGCTTTCTTGCTGCCTTTGACAGGCCTAGCCCTTCATCGCACCCACCTCCTCTCCGCCCTTCTATGTTTAGAGGGCATAATACTTACTCTGTTTATTGCCTTTTCTTTATGAACCCTTCAACAGGGCTCAACTAGTTTTTCCGCCTCCCCTATACTGCTTCTGGCATTTTCAGCTTGTGAAGCAAGTGCAGGTCTGGCCCTGTTGGTAGCCACTGCTCGTACCCACGGCTCCGACCACCTAAAGTCTCTAAACCTACTACAATGTTAAAAATTCTAATCCCCACATTAATATTAGTTCCAACAGCCTGATTAGCCCCCGCCCAATGGCTTTGACCCACCACCCTCCTGCACAGTCTAGTAATTGCACTGGCTAGCCTCACTTGATTAAGCAACCTCTCGGAGACGGGCTGATCTTCCCTCAACTCGTATATAGCAACAGACTCCCTCTCAACCCCCCTCTTAGTACTCTCCTGCTGACTCCTCCCCCTAATGATTCTTGCAAGTCAAAATCACACAGCCCTTGAGCCCCTAAATCGACAACGAACCTACATTATACTATTAACATCCCTCCAAATTTTTTTAATCCTAGCCTTCGGCGCTACTGAAATCATTTTATTTTATATTATATTTGAAGCCACCCTAATTCCAACATTAATTCTAATTACCCGCTGAGGTAACCAACCAGAACGACTAACCGCAGGTACCTACTTTTTGTTTTACACTTTAGCAGGCTCACTACCCCTACTTGTTGCCCTTCTTATATTACAAAATAATACGGGAACCCTCTCTCTTCTAGTAATTCAGTATTCTAATCCCCTCCCTCTTTTAACCTATGGGGACAAGCTATGGTGGGCCGGCTGCTTATTAGCCTTTCTAGTAAAAATACCATTATATGGTGTTCATCTATGGCTCCCTAAAGCCCATGTAGAAGCCCCAGTGGCGGGCTCAATGATTTTAGCTGCTGTACTCCTAAAACTAGGGGGCTATGGCATAATACGAATAATGGTAATATTAGAGCCATTAACTAAAGAACTAAGCTACCCCTTTATTGTATTCGCATTGTGAGGTGTTGTTATAACGGGTTCAATTTGCCTACGCCAAACTGATCTAAAATCCCTCATTGCATATTCATCTGTAAGTCATATGGGCCTAGTTGTGGGCGGTATTCTAATTCAAACCCCCTGGGGTTTTACAGGAGCACTAATGCTAATGATTGCCCATGGACTCACATCTTCAGCCCTATTCTGCCTAGCAAATACCAATTATGAACGAACACACAGCCGGACTATGGTTCTGGCACGAGGACTACAAATAGCACTCCCCTTAATGACCACCTGGTGATTCATTGCCAGCCTTGCCAATCTTGCTCTCCCCCCTTTCCCAAATCTCTTCGGAGAGCTAATAATTATCTCCTCCCTATTTAATTGATCATGATGAACCCTTACATTAACAGGAGCCGGGACCCTAATTACAGCGGGCTATTCACTCTACATATTCCTTATGACTCAACGGGGGCCCCTCCCAGCACATATTATTGCTTTAGACCCCTCCCACACCCGAGAGCATTTACTTATGGCCCTTCACCTTCTTCCATTAATTCTTCTTATTCTTAAACCAGAATTAATCTGAGCATAAACCTTCCCTGTAGGTATAGTTTAACATAAAACATTAGATTGTGATTCTAAAAACAGAAGTTAAAATCCTCTTATCTACCGAGCGGGGCTCGGCAGCAACGAAAGCTGCTAACTTTCGTGACCCAGGTTAAACCCCTGGGCCCACTCGAACTGCTCCTAAAGGATGTTAGCTTATCCGTTGGTCTTAGGAACCAAAAACCCTTGGTGCAAATCCAAGTAGCAGCTATGCACCCTGTTTCCGTTATGATAACTTCAGGCCTAATTATTATTATTTTACTTTTAGTCTACCCAGTACTAACAACCCTGACCCCCCGCCCCCAAAGTAACAACTGAGCCCTTTCTCAAGCTAAAACAGCGGTTAAACTAGCCTTTTTCACAAGCCTCTTCCCTCTATTTATTTTCCTGAATGAGGGCACAGAATTGATTATTACTAATTGAGGTTGAATAAATATAGGACCCTACGATATTAATATTAGCTTCAAATTTGACCTCTACTCAATTATTTTTACCCCTATCGCCCTTTATGTGACTTGGTCAATTCTTGAATTTGCATCCTGATATATACATGCAGACCCCTACATAAACCGATTCTTCAAATACCTACTTGTGTTTCTTATTGCCATAGTTGTTTTAGTAACAGCAAACAATATATTTCAGCTCTTTATTGGCTGAGAAGGAGTGGGCATTATATCTTTCCTCCTCATTGGGTGATGATATGGTCGAGCAGATGCAAACACCGCCGCCTTACAGGCAGTCATCTACAATCGAGTTGGGGATATTGGGCTTATCTTTGCCATGGCGTGAATAGCCATAAACCTGAATTCATGGGAAATACAACAGATGTTTGTACTAGCTAAAGACTATGACTTAACTTTTCCTCTATTTGGCCTTATTATTGCTGCTACTGGTAAGTCCGCCCAGTTCGGACTACACCCCTGATTGCCTTCCGCCATAGAAGGTCCAACGCCGGTATCTGCCCTACTACATTCGAGCACCATAGTCGTGGCAGGCATCTTTCTTCTAATTCGATTATCTCCTTTAATAGAAAATAACCAAACAGCCCTCACCCTATGCCTCTGTCTGGGAGCCCTTACCACCCTGTTTACCGCTACCTGTGCCTTAACCCAAAATGATATCAAAAAGATTGTTGCGTTCTCCACCTCGAGCCAGCTAGGTCTAATAATAGTCACCATCGGACTAAACCAACCCCAACTCGCCTTTCTTCATATCTGCACTCACGCCTTCTTTAAAGCAATACTTTTCCTTTGCTCTGGTTCTATTATTCATAGTTTGAATGATGAACAAGACATTCGAAAAATAGGAGGTATACATAACCTTACCCCTTTCACATCTTCCTGTCTCACTATTGGCAGCCTAGCTCTAACAGGAACCCCTTTCTTAGCGGGCTTCTTCTCTAAAGACGCCATTATTGAAGCACTAAACACATCATACCTTAACGCCTGAGCCCTAATTTTAACCCTTCTAGCAACTTCTTTTACTGCTATCTACAGCCTTCGAGTTATCTTTTATGTATCCATGGGTAACCCCCGATTTAATTCACTCTCCCCTATCAACGAAAATAACCCCGCAGTTGTTAAACCCCTTAAACGGCTAGCTTGAGGAAGCATTATTGCAGGCCTCCTAATTACCTCAAATTTAACCCCTCTAAAAACGCCAGTAATATCTATACCCCCCCTTCTTAAACTAGCCGCCCTATTAGTAACGATTTTAGGACTACTAATTGCCCTAGAATTAGCACGTCTGACAAGCAAGCAGCACAAGTCTATCCCCCAATTAACCCCTCACCACTTCTCGAACCTACTCGGGTTTTTCCCAACTGTTATTCACCGTCTTGTACCTAAATTAAACCTGGCCCTTGGTCAAGCAATTGCTAGCCAAATGGTCGATCAAACCTGATTAGAGAAAACTGGACCCAAAGCCGTAGCTTCCCTTAACATCCCCTTAGTATCGACAACAAGTAATGCCCAACAAGGCATAATCAAGACCTACCTCTCCCTCTTCCTGCTTACTCTCACCCTTGCAACCCTGGTGCTAATATATTAGACCGCCCGAAGTGCTCCCCGACTTAGGCCACGCGTTAATTCTAACACCACAAATAAAGTGAGGAGTAAAACCCAACCACTAACAAGCAGTATACCTCCCCCAAATGAATACATTAAAGCAACCCCCGCAGTGTCCCCTCGAAACACAGAAAAGCCCTCAATTTCATCTTCCATAACTTCTAAAGACTCATATCACCCGCCCCAAAAAAAGCTCGAAGCCAAAATTACAACTACTATATACACGACCATGTATACTACAACCGGTCGACTACCTCAACTTTCAGGATAGGGATCAGCAACAAGAGCTGCAGAATAAGCAAACACCACTAGCATCCCCCCTAAATAAATTAGAAATAAAACCAAAGACAGAAAGGGACCCCCATGTCCCACCAATACCCCACACCCCATCCCCGCTACCACAACTAACCCCAAAGCAGCAAAATAAGGGGAAGGATTAGAAGCAACCGCAACTAATCCTAGAACTAAACCGAACAAAAGCATAAACATGACATAAATCATGGTTCCCGCCAGGAATCTAACCAGGACTGGTGGCTTGAAAAACCACTGTTGTTATTCAACTACAAAAACCCTAATGACAAGTCTCCGAAAGTCTCATCCCCTATTAAAAATTGCAAACAGTGCACTAGTAGATCTTCCCACCCCCTCTAATATTTCAGCCTTGTGAAACTTTGGCTCCCTGCTCGGCCTCTGTTTAATCATCCAGATTTTAACAGGGTTATTTCTTGCCATACACTATACAGCAGATACTGCGACAGCTTTTTCGTCCGTTGCTCACATCTGCCGAGATGTAAACTACGGCTGACTAATTCGTAATGTTCATGCTAATGGTGCATCATTCTTTTTTATTTGTATTTATCTTCACATCGGACGAGGTCTCTACTACGGCTCATACCTTTATAAAGAAACATGAAACATGGGAGTAGTTCTCCTCTTATTAGTAATGGCAACTGCTTTCGTCGGCTATGTTCTTCCCTGAGGACAAATATCTTTCTGAGGCGCAACAGTTATTACCAACCTATTATCGGCTGTCCCCTATATCGGTAATACTCTCGTGCAATGAATCTGAGGTGGGTTTTCGGTGGATAACGCCACCCTCAACCGATTTTTTGCTTTCCATTTCCTTTTACCTTTCATCGTCGCTGCCGCCACAATAGTCCACCTACTCTTCCTTCATGAAACAGGGTCTAATAATCCCCTGGGTGTAACCTCAAACGTAGATAAAGTTTCATTTCACCCTTACTACTCATACAAAGACCTCCTAGGCTTTGCAATCCTCCTGGTTTCTCTTTCTGCACTGGCACTATTCCTACCAAACATTTTAGGTGATCCAGATAACTTCACCCCTGCCAATCCCCTAGTCACACCCCCTCATATTAAACCCGAGTGATATTTTCTATTTGCCTATGCCATTCTACGTTCAATCCCAAATAAACTTGGAGGTGTTTTAGCCCTTTTATTCTCCATCCTTGTGCTCCTGCTAGTCCCTATGCTTCATACCTCAAAACGACGAAGCATAACATTTCGCCCTCTCTCGCAACTCCTCTTTTGAACACTTATCGCGGATGTTCTAGTACTCACTTGAATTGGGGGTATACCCGTCGAAGATCCGTACGTTGTTATTGGTCAGATTGCATCTTTACTATACTTTTTACTATTCCTAGTTTTAATGCCCCTGGCAGGCCTGCTCGAGAATAAATTTATTGAATAAACATGCAATAGTAGCTTAATATCTAGAGCGCCGGCTTTGTAAACCGGAGGTGGAGGTGAATATTCCTCTCTTTTGCTCAGCAGCAGGGTCTAACATATTCAAAGAAAGAAGACTTAAACTTCTATCACTAGCCCCCAAAGCTAGTATTTTACTTAAACTATTCTTCGACAAATACATGTATGTATTTACACCATATATCTATATTAACCATAGTGCTAAATACATATTAATGTTTTATCAACATTAATTGAAATAGACCACTCATACAACACCATCCCTACTATCAGATTACATAAAGCATATAGATAAGTCAATATAAACTCTCAAGTGAAGCGGGCGAAACTTAAGACCGAGCACAACAGTCCAAATCCTAATATATACCAGGAATCAACAACTAGACAATTTTAAAAATCAGATGCAGTAAGAGACCACCATCAGTTGATTCCTAAATGTATTGTACTCCTGAAGGTGAGGGGCAATAATAGTGGGGGTTTCACTTAGTGAACTATTCCTGGCATTTGGTTCCTATTTCAGGGCCATTAATTTATTTATTCCCCATTCTTTCATTGACCCTGGCATAAGTTAATGTTGGAATAACATACGACTCGTTACCCACCTAGCCGAGCGTTCACTCTAAGGGGCAACTGGTTCTCTTTTTTTTCTTTTTCCTTTCACCTTACATTTCACAGTGCATACAGATATAATTATTAAGGTTGAACATCTCCTTGGTTGGACCATATATACTGAATTAATAAAAGACTTTATTTAGATAAGTACAGAAATTATATTCAAGGACATAAGATACAAAAAATAATTAGAGGAAATCTTAAGATATTATAATTTATAAGGCTTTTTCTCGGAAAACCCCCCCTACCCCCCCACACTCCTGAGATCATTAATATTCCTGAAAACCCCCCGGAAACAGGTAAAACCTCTGGTAGTGTGTATAAGCGATATAACAAGCGTGACAAACAAATAAACGTTAGAAAACGCCCTAAAAACCCAAAAATGTAAAAACCGGCCCTACCTTTAGGGCCATCTTAGACCCAGAAGGCACGTAAAATTGAT